TGGATCCACGTGTTCCTAGTCGGGCCTAAATGGATGAATGAAGAAGCGCGCCCGGGTAGACTTCAAGAGCTCTTGCTCTGCGTATCCTCCTACTTATTATTTGATTCTGATTCTGTGGGTCATAAAAACATACGAACCGCCTACTCTTTAAAGCCCTACTTCATTCTTCTTGAATCTTAGTCAAAACGGCTTAATACGTTGGATTTTGGGAGGGGGGCTCCTATCTATAAAGAAAGCACTGACTGCTTTGAAGTGATATATAGTAATATATTGGATCCCCAACAGCTCTTGCCCTATAATAGCTTTTGGAAAAAGCCGATTCGTTTACAGACGATTTGACAGATTCCTTGCCTTCCTAACTCTAGCGCTAGTTGCACCATCTGAACTAGCAGCACCAACTGCTTCTGAAATGACTTTGAGGAAATTGATTGTTGACTGAAAGGAGAGGTACGGAGTCCTATTGCCTGGCTTTGAGGGGGGGCCAGGCGGTCTCGAACACCACGTACTGTGAACGAGCTACTGCCTAAGAAAAAACCTAAGATAAAAGATACCCCCTATTTCTGAGGATTTTCCTGTATTCCGCTGTCTTCCGCTGTCCTGTATATCATGAAACTGGGTCACAGGATTGTCCCGTCTATTCCCTGTTATCCCCTTTGCGAGAGTCCCTCATCTGTCCCATTCCCGGGCATCTATCCACTAAAATATGGGTACCAATGTCCGTTGATTGAAGAAAAGCAGGAACGAGCCATTAAGGCGTTTATTCCTGTGTTTATCTTGTTTCAGGTATGTATCCGACAAAGGAAAGCCTATTTGACCGATGTTACACCCTCTGGAAACCGAGAGCTACACAGCTACCTGGCAAAGGCGGATAACTCAAGGCAAAGGCAGCTAACTGGTATCTTCCCTCTTCCTTTCAGTCGAGTTACTTTGTCCCTCACAAAAGCAGAAGCCCAAGAGAGATGAAAGCATCGGTCCCCTAACAAAACGAAAGTCCGTAGATGTTTAGTCTTCTCTCGCTATATCATCTCCCTGGACCTGGAATTTCGTTATGATCCCCTTACCCCACCAGAAGGTGCTTAGTTAGAGTTGCATAAGCCAGATTCCTGTACAAAGGAGGTTTCATTATGGCCCCCAAACCCCACCCTTTGGTGTTTAGTTATGTGCCTATAACTCCTTCCTTTGCTGGCTTTCTTGGTTATTTTATCCCATAACCCCGCCCATCTAAGCTTGTCCCGAATTAAGATCCTCTAACCCCACCCGAAGGTAGAAGGATTATGGATCACTACCATCCGGATGAAGTTCGGATTCTCCTTTCCATCCGGGAAATTTTAGTTGTTGTACCCCCAGAAAGTGAGTGTTTGGGGTACCTCTGTCCCATTGCTTTATGGGACCTTTTGGAGTTTTGTTTACGGGCTCTCACTCCCATCCTAACAATTCGACGTTAGAATGACTACTCCGGTAGGGTTGAAATGGTTTTGTACGTCACGCTCGTTTAGGCGCAATTGGCACTGGGCAGCGGTTTTGACTCGAGAAGCACCCAAGCGGTTACTTTGCACACCCCAACTATCAGAGTTCTGAGGTATGATTTCATCTACCAGTTTCCTGGGTACCCCTATGAGTTTAGGCACTTTGTTACTTTATCCGCCACAGAAACACCAAGTTCATTTTTACCAGGCAGCACCTGGGTGGTTCATTTGACTACCCAAACTAGAAGAGTTTCGGGCGAACCAGTACCCCTATCAGTTTAGGTACCCTATACTTTATCCGCCACAAATAGAAACACTGAGTTACTTTCGACAAAAACACTCTTGCACCGCGTTACTTAAGTACCCAAGCACCTGGGCGGTTCCATTTTAGACCCTAACTGGAAGAGTTTCGGGCGGACCTTTCTTTTGTTTGGGAGTGGCATTATTTTAGCCACGTCCTCAGTTAGTTAGTTGGGTTTATACCCTTTTTTCATCAGGACGCAATGCCTGGGGCTAATTCCCGGAGTACCTAAAAGGTTTTCGGGTTAACCATATGGAACTTGTCCATTATCTAATCTAAGGCTCGAAGACCTCCTCGTCCTCTTCCTCTTGGAATTGGAATTATTCTTATTCTTCACCGAGTTAAAGATTCCTCTCCCTATGGTCTCGTGACTTTGTCCCTCTCCCTACGGTCTCGTTCCTTTGTCCCTCTTCCCGGCAGGTCAACAATAAATCCCTCTCCCTACGGTCTCGTTCCTTTGTCCCTCTTCCTCTTCCTTCTGGAATTCGAATTCTTCTTAAACTTTATAAAAGGACTCCGTTTAAGATTCCTCTTCCTCTTGGAATTCGAATTCTTCTTAAACTTCAAAAAGACTCCTCTGCCTGGCAAGTCGAGCGCTTTGCTCATCTTCTTCTTCCCCTTCCTCTTCCTCTCGGGAATTCGAATTAGGAACTATTATTTGGAGATATTACATTACTAGGAAACAGAAGTCACCTAGGATTCTTACCTAGCTCGGGTATAATAACTCGGTAGTCAAACCGTCCGGAAAACTCTCTCTTTTCCCTATCCTAATTTTTCAAGTGATCCAATCGAAATAGAATATGGAAATATCGAATATTGAAATATCGAATATCGAATACCGAATACCGGATATGGAATCTAGAATTTAGAATCTAGAATTTAGAATCTAGAATTTAGAATATGGATCCTTTGCTTGACCTACCTTGAGCTAGCAGAGACAACCTCTTACCTTCACTCGAGTGATAAAACCCTCTTCTTTTTAGTCGAGAAATAACCTCTTCCTTAAAAGTCTTAACCTTTCGGGCCTCTTCCCTTTGGTCGAGTCCTTCGGGCCTGGAAAGTAGAAACTATATCATTTATGAGCTATACCCATATTCAATTCTGGAAAGAAATGGGATTATCCATAAAAAACTTGCGTCTACCATGGAGCAAAAGTAAGCGTTTCCTTCCTAAAAGTGCGAAATTGGGAGACTTTTCGAGAGGTTTTCTTCTTAATATCGTATATTATGTCATTTGGAAAACGTAAGAAATGAGTTGCTAAAACGCGTCATTTTTCGTTGCAAATGGGACATTTTTAGGAGTAGTATCCCAAAGGTAACATATTTCTTGGAACATGAAGGAATTCTGAAACCAAAGGGTTCAATATACAATACCTCTCCTTTCAGTCGAGTGACTTTGCCCCTCTCCCTTTAGGTCGAGCCCTTCGTACCTCTCCCTTCGGTCGAGTGCTTCGCTCCTCTCCCTTCGGTCAACACTTGGTACCTCTTCCCTTCGGGCGAGCAGGCCCCCTTCCCTTTGACTTTGAAATGGAATTCGGGCGGTATGCACGTTACATATATGAATATCAGGATACCTATTGTAGTTGTAGGCTTCTCTATATTCAATTCAGCCTGTTATATCCTTATAGAATAAGGTACAACTTGAATCCATTACAATCACAATATCTAGATAGTAGAAAGAAGTATATAGAATATTTATTTCTACCATACTAACGGTATAATGTGAATTCTAGGTCGTTCATTTCATTTTAAGACACGGAATTGGAATCTTTTTTATTTGTATAAGATAAGAAATTCCAATTAATCGCTTTGACTTACTGTTTTTACGTAAATTCTCAGTAAAAAGGCGGTAGGAACTAGAATAAACAATGCAGTAGCAATAAATGCGAGAATATTGACTTCCATAATCTCATCCTTTCTTTTTTGACTTCAAAATAACTCGGGATTGAATCCCATAGAGATGAAAAACCTTTCGCCTGTAAATTCAATGGTCAATGGGATTAATTACACCTCGATGATAGCAAATCGGATCAATATCATGAATAACAATATCTGAGTTATCAAATTAACTCATTGTCAAGAATTGAATAGTATAACATAGGAAGATCCTTTATACATACTGTATTGCATCTAAAATAGGATTTCTGATCCAACCAAGAATTCCTTTCCTTTTTTGACTTGAGCATTCTATTTTTCTTTCTTCTCTATAACCGAAATCTGCCGCCTTCCTTGTACAACAATTATCTGATAAAATAGGCTAAAATAGCATCTGGCCGTCTCGTCTTTCCGCTGGAGTTTAGTTCTAAGCCCCTTTTTTCTTTTTTAATGATTTCCTTTTCTTTTCTTGAAAAAAAGAAGTGCTCTAAAGAGAAGTACACGTAAAAAAAAAGATCTAATATTCTATCAAATAAAATTCATTATTTTAGAGTTTGCTCTTTCTTCGACAATATGGAAGGATTACTCATTTACATTTACTCTCTCTCTAAGATCTAAGATAGGTGGGGTGGGGCTCTTTTCCTTTATTTTCTTAATATCCTCTTCTTTCTTTACCTAGATTATTAATGGAATGCATATACTAGAAGTTCAGTGTGAAATTTGAATGAGATAGATTGCTTCCAATTCAAATTGAGTATTAGTAATTGAAGTTAGATCAAATAGCGGCTGGAAAAGAGGAGACTTTTCAAAAATAGAAAAATAATTAGCTATGTTCCATTTTTTTTGTTTTGTATTGTACAAGAAAGGAATTCCATTTCCATTTGTGTATGTGTTCCCGGTAAACATAGGGTACTCTATTCTATTCGCGGGTTGGGAGAAATGGAAAAAACCAGAACCAGCCCGAGCCCAGTATAGTATCTCTTGGAATACTAAATAGGATGCTACGAATAATTGTAGCAATCCACATATGTCTATTTCCTCTCGATCGGTACTGGTTAAAGTACTGTAAATTCCCGTATTTGTTTGATGAGAAATGAGACAAGCAATTTGCGAAGCGAAATAGCAAAAATCAGGATCCCGGAGGGACTTTCATTCTGCAATTTAGACCTACCAGCAGAAAATAAAAAGAAAAATTCGTGTATTTTTTTATTGGATTTGAACTCATCGGGACTGACGGGGCTCGAACCCGCAACTTCCGCCTTGACAGGGCGGTGCTCTGACCAATTGAACTACAATCCCCAGACATAAAGTGTACAACATATATATTCTTCTGATTTCATTCATACATTTTATTTCTATTTCTATTTGAGATTGGAGATTAGAATCGCTGTGTTGAAATAACTAAGGATATATTGATATCCCCGTGGATATGCTCTTTCCTTAGTGAGAAGTGAGAGCGGCACGGATTCCTACTACTACTTTATTTAGTGCCAAATTGACCCGCTTTCGCTGGTATTCAATCCTTTTTCTTTTTTTTAAGACCAAGTAAGAATGGGTTAATGATCTATTTCGTTACTGGAATCATAGACCAACTAGCAGAAAGTCTATTATTTCCCTCATAAAGTGGATATTGGTCGAGCTTGGGAAAGAGAACTACCGGTTATTGATCAAATGGATTCTCTGGGATGAGCAGAAGTACGGGGGGTGCTTGAAGTAAGTGAAGGCTCGAGTCCAGGCGGGCTAGCTCTTTAGATGTTTTCTCCGGCACTAGCTCGGATTGTAGATGAATGTAGACAATGAGGAGTGATTCTCTTTCCCTCTTGACACACACCTATGAGACAGAGGAATCCATGCCGGTTGAAGTACAATTACCGGGCACTAGCTTTTCATTGAGAATGTGACCGAAGATGATCTTGCCGAAGATTAGGTTCCACCGGGGGCAGGATGAGGACGGGGGCGCTGATTCCAGGATTCTGGGCATTGGCATTGAAGAAGTAGCTCGTCTGATAACACTGCAAAAATCATCCAAAAATCTACCTATCAGTGGATCTACAAGGAGATCCGCCAGTGGAAGGACTGAAGACTAAGCCAATCTTAAGCAAAAAAGAATCAATATAAATGATGAGATTAAGTGCTCTTCTCTTTCTCTAGAGAGACCATAAAGGAAGCAAGTAAGGATCGAGTTGGGTAATCTTATGGTCAGCCCGAGTCTCCTATGATACTGAAAAGTAAGTCCCGTCTCAGGCTAAGCCGTGGCAAGGAAGCAATCCGCAAGAAGAGAGGGGTTCGGTCTCATTTGATCCATTGGCCGATTTCGATTTACTTGGCCCAGTTTCAGCGGATGTTGTACTTGGATCCCAGGTTAGGTTACTATCAATTCGGACATGGTGGGATGGGATCTTGCAAGCGAAACTCGAAATTCTTCTTTTTCGGTTCTATTATGGATTCCAGTGGGTTCCACGAGCGAGTCTGACCAGTTCTACTTGCGGTTGCACCGAGTTCCACCACCGACTCAAGACTAGTTCCAATAGATATTATGACGAGGTGATGGATCGTGCATTTGTGGTGGCCTGATAAGCCCCATCTATAACCAGTCGTCTTGAATGAGAAGACGGCAACCTTTACCGATCGGTGGCTAAAAGCAAATAATCCAGATTTGAGGTACCTATTTGAATTGAAGAGCGGACCCAAGTCCATCACTTCGGGACGCAGAGTGGTACATCAAAAGGATGATTGGCAGAATGGAATTACACGGATAGTATCCTATCGAGATTCCTGTGCGTGCCTGGCGGGGGAGTATTCCAAGTGATGCAATACTGGAAAAAGTGTTGTTGTTCCTGCCGCTTCGATTTGGCTGATCCTCCTTCCCTCAATCAAATAGTTTTTTGTTTTTACGTCTCTTGTCTCAATGATTGACTTCACCCGAAAAGTCCCTTAATCTCCTCGAGAATAGAATCTAATAAATAGTAAGTAGTTTGTTAGTGAAGATGAGTTGTTCGGGTAGAGGAGCATGGATTTAATATCATAATCTCTTCAAACATTTTAGAAGACTCCCTCCGAGATGACGAATGGATCTCCTGGTCCTTTCGAACCAGATATTTCAAAACCTGGCCAGTACGGAATAGATCTTTGACGGTCCTAAAGTAGATCAGGAGAAAAAGAGACAGTCCTATTTTGTCCAACCTTTAGTCCTCTCCAGAGATCAATGCCCCCTCTTTTTTGCTCTGTATTGAATACTAGGGAGGGGAGGATCACTCACCTGAATAAGCTTTCCCTCTACCCCACGGTGGATGTCTTACCAGAAAGAGATATACATGGCAGCTAGCTTCGCGACAACGAGTATATAAATAACCTCTCCTTTCAGTCTCGTACTTTCGTACCTGAAAAAATATCCTGCGCCTGATTCAAGATTTCTTTTGAAACCTAGTTTCTCAACCTAGAGAGATTCAAATAGTATTTTTGGGGGGTAGAAACCAGCTAATAGTCCTGGGTACCTTGCCTATCAGTAATCTACATTAGCAGTGTGGTATAAATGTTGAATTGTGAAGTCGTTTTATGAAACAATGCACGAATTCGAGGGTTGGTAGTGGCACGTAAGGCTCGTCGAACTAGCTTATGGGGGCGCACACTCGCTGGAAGCAGACCCATTCGGGAACCAAGCAATGCCTGCCCTGCTAGCTGCCGCGATGAAGTGGGAACCGCACCCAGAGGATTGAGTTTTTAGCCGATTTGTTTATTAGGTGTGGTTTACATATTCATATATATAAGAGGTTCCTGCTTGAATCTAAAAGATTCGTTCATTAAGTGTTGTAAGTCGAAACACATTCATTTGTTGATGGGTGAGAGGCAAAGCAGAAGCCCGGTGCATGTACCCCTGAGGGAATAATGGAGCAAGCAATTTGAAAGCGAGCACCGCTACAAAGACTGAATGAACGCGGGCAAAAGCGATGACTTTCTTTTATTTCTTATGATATTTCTGTGATCACTGAACTTGGCTTTTGGCGTAATTCCTCCTTATGGAGAACCACCCCCGGGAACTTTCACTTTGATTTAGGACTCAGGGTCTATGTCCCGCTGACCGAAAGAAAAGACACCATGTCCTTCTATGAAGTGAATTCACTCATCCCAAGACAAGAAGCAAGACTTATTGTGGTGGATACTGACTAAGAGAAACCCATGGTCTTGGCTCTGTCTGTACACACTGGTAGTGCAAGAAAAGACGAAGTCTTAGTCTTTGACTTCGATTAGTTCTCTAGAGTGACAGAGCAGCTCCCCTTTTCCATTTTTGAATGACTAGACCACTTTCACCCCACACCCATAACCGTAGGCCGTCGTTCTTAAATACTCTACTATGAGTATCTCCGACTATAAGCAATAGCTCCAGCAAGGAGGTCATTTCACCCACTCACTAATGGGGCAGCTGCATAATCACGTATGTAAATGGTTGCAAGTGATCCAGTTGTTTACAACTAAAGCTATCTTTAATAAATGAAAGCTAGTTTAGTAAGTAGTCTGGTAGAAAGAAGCAACAAGGGCAGGAGTGCCTAAGTAGCTCACTGAAGGAGAAACTGGGTACGATAGATAGTTTGGCTTGTAGCTTCCCCTTCGGGAAGTAGCTAGTGAGCATGTTTATTCAAAAGTGCAAGAAGGTAAGTCAGTCAAATCCATGTTCAAAGGACAGATGCAGCTAACCAAGCAAACCTGTAACCGCTTTCTTTCACGCAGGGGTAGAAGTAGATAGAAGAGCTAACAGGAAGCCCCTAAAGAGGTCAGTTTACTTGTCGTTGTGAGCTGTAGGTTACAATACAACTTGAGTTGTTCAGCTCCGTCTCATTGAAAATAAGGAAAGGCGGGTCGGGTAGCTGAAGGAGAAAGAGAGCAGAGCGGTGAAACAACGTAGTTGGGTTCCGTCGTTCAGTCGAAGGTGAAGAGAATACAGAGAAATTCGAGATGCTTCCTTCAGTGCCTTAGTTAGGTAAAAGAAATGCTTTAGGGAAAGCTGAAGCGAAGGGCGTAGAGGAATGAAAGTTCAAATAGAACTATAGCAGCTCACAAACCTGTCAAGAACTCACCCTCACCACTCAGCAGAAGAGAGGCGAGCTACTCTATCTTAACACATGACTTTTGGCTTTCACCACTATCAAACTTCAGCGGGTGCACCTGTACCACGAAAGGGAGTCGGCTTCAAAGCCAGGGTCTGAAATGAAAGAGTTCAGGTGCCGAATGTGAATGAGACGAAGGAGAGACTCGGGCATAGCTTACTTGCTTCTTCCTATCCTTTCAGTCGAGCACCTTCGCTCAAAACCTTGAAGTCTCGTCATAAATCCCTCGTCCCTCGTCCCTCTTTCCTCTCCTTTCGGTCTCGTCATAAATCCCTCGTCCCTCGTCCCTTTCGACCTCCCCAGAGTATCTTCGTACCTCTCCTTTCAGTCAACACTTGGTACCTCTCCTTTCAGTCGAGCAAAAATTTGCCTCTCCGAGAATGAGAAGAATAAGTCATTAAATTGAAAGATGGGAGTTCTTGTGCGGGGCTTCGCGGGTCAGAGTTCTAGCGATCCCTCTTTTATTAAGTTGGCAATGAGCCGAGAACTTTATCCAACTCCAAAGGGAGTTCTCATTTATGTAATTCCATGCCTTATGTGAAGGGCTTGCATAACTTGGTGCAAAGATCCGATACCAACCAACCTTGTCTACGGTGGCTTCCTTTACAAAGGTAGCAGTCTTTCTGCTTGCTTTTCATTCCCCTCTGTCTAGCAAAGAGAAAGAAATACTTTGCTTAGTGCAGTCGTTCTCATCCTTGATTCTTTTCTCGACTGGAAGTATAGTAAGGGTAGCTTTTAGAGATCGATGCTACTTCTTTTTATATCTTTCCTTTCTTCCATAAGGCTTGAAAGTTCTTTTCCGGAGGCAAGTTTCCTTGTTGGAATATTCTTCACCAGAAAAGAAAGCACATACATTCTGTGAAAGCCAAGCGCGCCTTCAAGAAAGGAGGTTCGGCAAGTTAAGCTAGTCGACGAGGGGGCGGATCAAGGACTAGTGATAGAGTAGCTCTCCGAACCGTGCTCGAAAACCATCCCATCGTAGGCACAAAAGCAGGCAAAGCTAAGTCGGTAAAGTTTGTGCTCTCAACACCGGGTACGGTCTAGTTAAGGGAAATGGGGTTAGGCCTGTGATAGATTCTCTATCTGTTATACCCCCCCTGAAATAGCCCTTGCAGAAGGGAAAGCATGAACAAGATAGGACAGGAAAGCTCAATACGGGACAAGAATAGGAAGTTGCAGCTAACTAAGGAGGTGCAGCTAAGACTTCTAGCTCTAAGACTCCTTCTGGTACTGATAGCTCACTAAGGAACTGCCTTCGGCCCTCCATTCCTTGCCCCTATCTCATCATACTCTTTCTCACTATCCCATAGAGGAATGATTACCCGGCTTTGTCAGCTCCGACTCCTTACTCCAATCAGTAAACTACCCTCCCCGACTCGAAACATGGCCTGCTTGCCCTACTTTTCTTTTAGATCACCACATTACATTAATGCCGTACTACAGATCAGTTCGTTCCTCACGGCCTCTTCTTCTGGAAATCCTAGCTATTCTTAGCATGATATTGGGGAATCTCATTGCTATTACTCAAACAAGCATGAAACGTATGCTTGCATATTCGTCCATAGGTCAAATCGGATATGTAATTATTGGAATAATTGTTGGAGACTCAAATGGTGGATATGCGAGCATGATAACAACGATGCTGTTCTATATCTCCATGAACCTAGGAACTTTTGCTTGCATTGTATTATTTGGTCTGCGTACCGGAACTGATAACATTCGAGATTATGCAGGATTATACACAAAAGACCCTTTTTTGGCTCTCTCTTTAGCCCTATGTCTCTTATCCCTAGGAGGTCTTCCCCCACTAGCAGGTTTTTTCGGAAAACTCCATTTATTCTGGTGTGGATGGCAGGCAGGCCTATCTTTCTTGGTTTCAATAGGACTCCTTACGAGCGTTCTTTCTATCTACTATTATCTCAAAATAATCAAGTTATTAATGACTGGACGAAACCAAGAAATAACCCCTCACGTGCGAAATGTTAGCCCCTTTAAGATCAAACAATTCCATCGAATTGAGTATGATTGTATGTGTGATAGCATCTACTATACCAGGAATCTCAATGAACCCGATTATTGCAATTGCCCAGGATACCCTTTTTGAGTTTAGCTTCTAGAATAGATTTCTTAGTTCAAGATCCCTCGTACTAACTGGAATCAAAGAATTCGTAGATCTGTTCCGCCCAAAATGGGAATGGGCTAGTCCGGGTTATGAACTTATAATCTAGAATCATGGAATCGCCTCGATAATAAGATTCTAAGTGAATTCCATACCGGACCAGACCGGAATAAGGTTATATACATTCTCATTATGAAAAGGGGTCCTTCGAGCGTATCTAAATGGATACTATGTTTCCATATGGATCCCTACGTCCAACCATTCCATTTAGGATTAGGAATAGGCGTAATCAGACCTGCTTTTTCCATATCTCTCTTGGGACCCTATCCACCTCTTTGGGTTTCTATTGAATCGAGAAATAGGTTTGATTGTCCATCTTTTTGATATAATATTAATATATAAGTATAGGGCATCCTCCGGATAATTCAAATCGAAGCAATTGGATGTCCGACCCGGGCCTAGACGACATGACCGATCAGTAGAAATACGGAAGCACTCCGCCTTTGTCATATATTCCACACATCATACTAGATAGATATCATATTCATGGAATACGATTCACTTTCAAGATGCCTTGGTGGTGAAATGGTAGACACGCGAGACTCCAAATCTAGTGCTAAAGAGCGTGGAGGTTCGAGTCCTCTTCAAGGCATAATATGAAGAATGCTCATTGAATGAGCAATTCAATAAGAGATCTCGTATCTTTTCGGTATTGATTCTTGATATACCGATTCGATACGGGATCTTGGAATTGGAAAAAGTTCGGCAGCGGATCACGAAATCTTGGTGATCTTCTCTATCTAATGAATGGGGAAGTAGCTTTGAAATCGTCCACCCTGCACCCACCCCCCGAGTATATGCTTCAACAGGAATCACACAAGGGTAGATTGATACAATAGAAACCTCTGGTAAAATGCCCGCCCGTAGCCCAGCGGATAAAGTACATAGTCCGTTTTAGGGATTGGCGACTTACCCCATTCAGTGACTTTGGCACTGGACGTTCCCAAAATGGGTACTATCCGGTCGGGTGAATTCAATAATATACGCCTGTTGGCGTTCCAGCCTTCCTTCTCCTTTCGTAACCAGTGTGAGAGTAGAACGGCCTTTCGAAAGAGAATAAGACGTATTGAGAGGGGCTGCACCTTGTGTGTTATCACTGTGGTTGTTACGGCCATAAGGAGGAGAATGAAAGTCTTCGTATGGCGCCATAGATGAAGCAGAGAAGGATGAGACCCTAGCCCTTCCCAGGGAAAAGAAAAACTCAAACAACGGAATGCAAGTAGTATCCCTATCCCTACTAAACAGAACCATATGAATAGTTGTATTCCTATTTGGGTTCATAGTTGAAAGACCTAGTAGGAAAACCAGAACCAGAGCCAATTGAAGAACCAATCCAAGAACCAATTCCAGCTTCAAAGTCTAGAGCTTCAGTTCCAGTTGTAATTGATCCATCCTATTGAACCAATTTAGTAAGACTCAATGCATTCACCTCGGGTATTCAACCCCAGCGCCAGCGAGGGGAATCAAGGGAATGCAATACACAATTACAAAGCTCAAATCCCTTTCCTTCTCAAATCCCTTTCCTTCGAAAAAAAGGCAAAAAATCAATCCAATACAAAGTCTCGTGGACATAATACCCAGCCGAATAAGGAAATGATAGGAAATGAAATCTATTACTCCCTATTCTTTGAGTTCGTGTAATCAATACATTTTACCTAAATTCGAGTAGAAAAAACGATCAATCATATAGCGGCACAAGTAAGCAAAATAGAGCATTTACCTTTAGAAAGTCCGTTTTTACCCTGACAGGGAGAAGTAGCAAAAAACGAAATGACATAGAAGAGACGTTTTTTCACGATTGAAAAAAACGAGAGAAATCAGTTACGTTTTCCCGTGATTTTGGGTATCAATTGGTCGAAAATGGCCCATTTTGAGGAGTACAGAATTGACTATAAAAAACATACGGGAATTCCTAAACCTGTAGGTTCTAATCCAGGTCCGGCAAATGAACTGTTAGCTTTGTAATTAATTGCTCTACCTATGAGTCGACCCTTACCCGAAGCCTATTAGCTTAGGCAAAAATAGAAGCATGCGTATCCACTCAACGCCGTGGAGAGCTGAACCAAGCACAGCCCCGCAAGGGGAGTTCTATTTAGTGGTTTAACCCGCTCTCTCACGAATTTCTCTTTTCAGCCTCAGTTCTAGTATATCTTCATTTCTTTTGAATCTTCATCTGAAATAAACCATTCCATTGAAAGAGAAGTGAGCCCTTACTAAGCCCTTGAAACTGTCAGGACTATGCTTCTAAAGGCTCTTTTCTACTGGTCCTCCTCTGGCGCTTTGTCGATAGCCTGAAAATACTAGTAAGACTCTACCCCAGGTAGAAAAAGAAATATAGCTTAGAATCACCATTTCTACTCTTCTTTAATCGGTTCTCTCCTTGGGCTACCAAAATAGCTTCAAAAGGTACGGAGTCCATTTACCGAGAGATAGAATCTCACATTCATTCTCCTAACTATGGAAAAGGACCTCAAGCGTGTCAGCTTCTGTACCAACGACCTATCAAGAACTCTATTCTTCCTTTTTGATGCTTTACGGAAAGGGCTTCTGTAGAATGAAATCTGAGAGCGCCCTCTATATAAAGTCAGATGTCAGCTTCTTTCTTTCGCGGATGAGCATCGGCATACCAAGAAAGCAGATAGTGTGATGGGTCTTGCATGATTTGATTCTTTGGACCGGAAACTTAGAGAGCAGATAGTGGCGAGCGAGATCCTCATAATCAACTATTCTCTCTCTTTGGATTCTATCTTAGGTTCTTGGAATTTTTTTTTGGGGGGGGTTGTTTTCATCGACTTGAAATCATTCCATTCTTTTTCTTTCAAATGGAAAAGGTCTCCTATCTCCGTTGTGGCCTGGCAGTTTTCCTTTAGACTGACGAGTAGAGCTCACTTTCGATCGAGGACTACCGGTGAAAAGTGTTTGTAGCGTCAATTCCTTTCGGTGTACATCTCACCCAAAACAAAATACCAGGAAACATACATAAGCTGTCAGCTCATATCTATCTCTGCTCCTCGATCGAACTGCCAGCCTACGATCCTATATAGCCTGGACCCGCGTACTCATCGTGGTCGTCCCTCACCGCACCCATATTCCTAACCATCCCTGGGAGGAGAATAAGGATAGCTAGTCACGGACGATTTTCTCACCTACATGGTATACGAATCCAAGACTTCCTAGCTATAGGCTAGACGGTATCAAACCACGGGACAGGGAAAAAAGAGCAGCTTTCTAGGTTCTGCCATTGTAGGGTAAAAAAGAATAATCAAAAACTAAATAGAAGCGGCGCCTGATTCGCCAAAGTACCACTGCCACCAGGGCAACCATCCTCCTATCGCCTACTAGCTGCATGCGTTATATACCTACTGCTTCTATCGATGGAAAGACCGAAGCACGTCTCCCTATAGCTTTGACTGCCAGAGGTTGGGAAGAAGGGAGGTGACTGGGCCCTATCACAAAATGAGCAAGTTAGCGACTTGTCAAAGCTTGGTGGCTGGTTCAGTCGCTTTCGAGAACTAAGATTGACTGCATGAACTATTCAGAACGGGATCGTGTGATAATGACTTAGTCACCTCCATCTAAAATATTCGAAACTTCCCGACGGGTTCTCTGCCTATCCGATACCTCGCCCACTTTAGACTTCCTAGCTATCAGCTGCTATGTGCGAACCGCTAATCTCCAAAATCCATAAGGGGTTGGAAGAGTAGTACTCTTTCTTACGCGGGTAGATTGGAACTGAAACAATAGAATCACCCGAGGTACGAGGATCATCGAACGTATTCAATTCATTGGGTATTGATTCAAGCCAGGCCGATGATTAGCTATCAACGGCTTTAGCATGACAACTAGAACATCAAGCCATGGTACAGGGACCATAATTCAGCAGGAAAGGAGATTGTTGAAGGTTCTCACGGGTGCTAGTTTTAGGATGTTCCTATTCATAGAGTCGAATAATACTTTCTTTCGGATTAAGTGAGCCTTTTTATATTATTCTATATAATTCTAGATAAGAATGCTCTACATTAGGGTCAAAGATATAGAATTCGAAAATGATACAGTCACCCCACGTAAACCCGGTAAATACTAACTAACATAATTGAACACGCGAAAGATCGACCTGATCATCATCCCTATTATCCCTTAAAACGAGACTCCGGTAGCAATTGTAGGCTCAATTGCATTGAGAAGCCATGACATGACCAGCTTCTTTGTGGCACTCCAGTCAGCCATCTTGATCTCACTCATATTGGGGATCAGAGACAGAAGGACATCGGGCTTTACACTGGGCCGTGGTAGAATATTCGGACGATAGCAAACGTGGAGTAACGTAAGATTATCTAGCCATTTTCGGGTTTGGTTAAGTTGGGTTGCTTTCATGTTGCTTCAATTTATCCTTTTTTGGTTTCCGCATTAACGAGATCGTTCTTTGAGTTTGATAATATACTCCGGGCAACAAGACCGGCTTTCGACCAAGTGAGCTGCAAAGACCAAAAGGCAATGGTAGAAGATACCCCTCTTTAGGATCTACTCAAATAGAAATAGAGAACGAAGTAACTAGATAGATTGTTCGAATCACCTTAGAAGGATCATCTAGAAAGCGATTCGTTTTGTTTGTATTCAGACAAAAAGCTGACATAGGTGTTATGGGTAACATTTTGTTCATTTTGTTCAATCTTAGATTAGGAATTGACTTATCTTCCATAAAGGGGCCGAATGAAACCAAAGTCTCATGTTCGGTTTTTCATGTGAGACGTTCAAAGCGCTGAATCGACGTCGACTATAACCCCTAGCCTGTAAAGCTAACGATGCGGGTTCGATTCCCGCTACCCGCTTATTTCCCCTTTTCTAACTATTCTATTCGAATTCGATTCTAGAATATAGATAATATTTTATGATTACGTATCCTTCGGTACGGTCCGTTGACCAAATGAAAGCAAAAGAGATGGTATGAAATCCTTCTCCTTTTCAATCCTTTTACTTTTGTGAGGAAGGGCTACTCTTGAAAGGCGGACTTGAAAGGTATATTCCGGAAAGTCGCCCTCGACCCCCAAACCTTGTTCCGGGCAACTCCGCTCAATCAACATGGAAATTCTATTTCTATATAGAAGGCTATCCGATGGTTTAGTATAAAGCCAACTGACCGGAGTAACAACCATCTACCAGCTTGGACCGAAGACAATTTCTAGTGCCATTCCTCTAGCAACTAGCCAAACTTAACATAAGTGAACATGTTTTGAATTTGGCTTTCATTTAGGCTTAGATCCCTCCCCTTAGTCGGGGGATATCAATTCAACTACTTTCTTGGAGTAGTGATCTTGTGGCGACTGGTTAAATGAAGAGATTAAGTAAGTGTCTTCTGGGCTTGCGAGAGAGCTTTGACGACTGCCTTTCTGGTTTCAGTGCTATCCTCGATCCTTCTCTCGCTCCTATTCTACACGGCAGTCCATACGTTCCACTTAGCTATCATTGGCTGTTGATAAGAAGACATCGAGATTACCCCGCTGATAAGGCACCTTTAGAATGGTTATATCCAAGTCAAGCTAGAAGTCCCACCACTATTTATTCCTTTCCCCATGAAAATAACCTGCTTGATAAGATACCTCCGATACGAATTACTATCAATATGTGTTAAGGAAAGAAGAATGACCATGATAAAGAAATGCTTTTGACCTCTCTTTCTTTCTCTATTCAAGCTATCAAGCATATCTTTAAGTCAGGCTTTTGGATTGGCTCATATAAGATAAGATAGAAGATCAAAGCCAATCTTTTATGCTCCTACTCGTGGATCACGAAGCCAATCACTCACTTATAAGAAATCATAGTGCTGAGGAATGGGCTGCTAGAGGACATATTGGTTTACCGGGCTTGCAACCATGCCGCTACTCCATGAGCTGCTTCCACAAGAGTAGCTATACCTCTATACCTACGATACTCTGACTTCGTTAAAGATAGATCGCGCTAAGTAAAAGCTTCTGATTCACCATTATGAAATTCTACCTCAACCATTCTCTTTGTGCATTTGCTGAAGACATGAAATTCGAAGTTGATGATTCCGTGGCAAGTCCGGCTTCCTTCTTTTGAAAGAGCTAGTTCAAGAGTGAGTACCGGCTTCCAATTGGTATAACCCCAATTAGCGTTCTTGCCCGCATATCTTCTTTTGGGTTCGGTTCTTGCCCAACCAAATAAGAGAAAAGCTTGGCAGCGAAAAGGCTTTTCCAAGAAGCAACTTCCTTATTAGATTAGGGGGGCTCCCCTATGGATATTGTTTCACTGTCACACAGGGTGGCAGATAGATACAGAAAAAGACTAATCCAATCTTTTCATTCAACAAGAAGTACCACCAGTGTGATAGATCCGCGATTCGGTATGTTGGAGCAGGCCCACGAGGGTCGGCTTTCGCACGGCTGCTTTACAACAGGGCGTAGGTGGTTAGAACAAGGGGCTGGCAGCCCTTTCCACCGATACTGGTTACGAGGTTTGATCGGACAGGTTTGAGTTCTGGGCGTAGAAGGGAAAGCCCGTAGCTAAGTTGAGGAAAAGAAAGACTTTGAATAGTTCCCCAAAGGTTGTTTTTCAAATCATCTCTTTCGCCTAGAAAGCAGTACAACCAATTGCTGGCTACTTCACCACCCGCTACTAATAATCGAAAGGGTTCACAGCGCAGCGAGTTCAGTCTATAATGACGGAACGTTTACGCCGGAGGGTCTCCATGGAACGAGTATTCACTACCGCTTACAGCGCCTTCATTCACTCGTCTTGCGACTTCGGAACTGTTCTGCTGCCACTTCAAACACTCGTCTCCGCTGTTGCAAGGTAGCGCCTTCCTAAAAAGTGGTCAACTAGGGCACCATTATAGAGAGAGTAAGGCGACTTGATTGTCAATGCCAGTCCTTCCCTTGTTCAAATATGAGGTGGCTGCATGCAATCTCTGTTCTTTTTCCTTCCCCTGACTGGAGTCGGCTCTAAATATGCCATGCTGAACCTAGAGAAAGCCCCCCTACTATCTATAGGGGATGGGGGAGATAGATGTGAGTGAGCGAATAGGTAGTTGCAATGACTTTGCTATGCTGCTGTTGCCCATTATAGAGTAGGGGCCCACCGATACTAACGAATTTCGAATCCCACACACAGGGATGGAAGGGCACTGCTTCTTGCTAACCTCGTAACTTCACTAAGATGGGAGAGAGCCCACCTAGTATGACTGGTTATAGACGCGGGAGAAAGATCTCTATTACTTACAACCTTAGTTGAATGAATTCTCATGTTACTTCGATTCTCCCGGTTGCCTGCGTTTCCATTTTGATTTCATTCCAATGATGCTGCTATCAGCTAGCTAGAGCTTGAATGACTAATCAAAACAAACAGACGGAAAAGAATAAGATAAAGCGCCCTATCTCTATATAGTGCTTACTTAACCGCCCCGAAAAAGAATAAGATAAAGGCGTGAGTGCAGTAGACGTTTGAAAGACTATATTGAACTCAAATCTATCATCCCTTCATCCCAATTTCGAAATAGGCTGTGTCGAGACTGCAATTATTGCTTTCGGGTTCTTTCCCCAGCCAGTCGCCCCTGTGTGGGAGGGGTCAAGCTTGGAGACTTCTCTTTTGTGGGGAATCAAACTATCACGCAACTTGCATTCCGGTTCTACATATCGAATTGGGGAGCTCCGGTTTTCTAAGGATTCCCTATTGCTGGCATAGCAGGGACTAAAGAAACTATAGTTGCACGGAAATTGCCTGCCGGACAGAGGGCTGTTGGTCTAATTAATTACACAATTCTTTATTAACATATGGCTAACAAAAATTATCAAATCTTTTATTAGCCCCCTCTACGCCTTCAACAATGAGATTTCAAAAGACGATTCTTTCTCTACTGCTTCCTAACGAATGATTGATAGGAACGGATTGCCCGGGCTTCCCTGCATCCGATCGACTCATACCTCCCAGCCCTGTCTCCAGGATCTCATTCAATAGATCCAACCCATTTCTAGGGTAGATAGAGGACTCCGTACCACTTCCTTTGCTCCACTGGCACCAAAGATCAAGAATTCGAGATAGAAAGAAAGATTAGTTGGTGGGCGCCCCCTATCACTTAAAGGCAGATAGCGGAAAGGTGAGCAGCTATAGCTTCATTGTTCATCTTCCCCTTGCTACCGGATGAGTGAACTCTACCCGCCTATGCTGGATGGGATTGGATTCAATCCACCCTTAGGCCTTGGAGGAGCATATATTGAGATAGGATTGAATGCCATGCCCTTAAAAAGAAAGCCGGGTTGCATTGGGAGAATAGGTAGGCCTGGCCTTGTTAGCGGCACATCATCAGGAATGACAAGGGAGTGAGAGGAATGAATTCAATCAACGGATTCCCCTTGCCTCCTGGATCCACTGGGCGAGTGGAAGACATTGAGAAGGGCTTCACATCCCTCTATGGGCTTTGAGGTTTGAAATTGGGTTGCGCTCCTCCGATTGACAGATTCCTGGAAAAAAAAGAACGCCTTGAGGCTACGGATTGTACCTGGAAATGGAAGCTCTGTCGCCCTCACACTATATTTTGAATTAGGGGCTTGCCTCTTTCTCTCTCTACCGCCTGTGTCTATCTCCTGTCAAGTGTGCTCCCTGCCACGCTACTCTCACAGCAACTGTAACTGTGTGACTAACAACAGTACCAGTTCGTGCATCAGTGGTTCAAGTGCAGTGCCCAGAAACGGTTCAAAGATCTATGGCGACATAAATCTCCTAACAGATCTATGGGAAGTATATTCAAAATAATAATCAAGTAATTGGCCTTAGTTTCATAACCTAAAGCACCGGTCTTCTTATCAACAGCAGAAGCAATCCTATGGGAGTATCTTGGGTTCTCCTCTATGATTGACTTGGGTATGTATACTTTTTTTTTCTCTCTGGAGACATGGCTATCGTATGTCCACAGCGTTACAACTCGAGTTTTGCTCCGCATCAAACAACTCATCACGTGGGTATTATGCATTCATCTTCCAAGCTAGATTCTCCATTTTTGACATTTACACTGGGGCTACCCATCATATGACGAGCAATCCGGCTGCATTTGTCTCATCCTCGCCATACCAGGGCAAAAGTGTCGTCTTCACCGGTGACCACACCCTACTCTCTATTTCAGACATAGGTACGATCTCTTTATCATCTCGTTCTGGCAATGTTCTTCATCTCAATGATGCTATGTTGGTTCCTAAAGTAAGTCTCTCCAAAAATGGGATCGGTTGGACAACTTTGTGATGATCGCCAAAGATATGCCATCTTGACTCTGACTTCCTCTGTGTTGTCAAGGATCTACACACGCATAATGTCATAGCTATAGGGTGCCGCCCGTAGCCAACCCATATAATATATGCTTTAGACCTTGATTTTCCTCTGATTTATTTGTGTTAGTTCAAAACGTTGAGCTTCCTGATCTTTGGCAACTAAGGGCTTATAGAGGTCTTCTTGTTGGTTGTTAGGTCTTCGACTACATTGAACAAACTAGAACGCCTTCAATTGCTTCCTGCATCTGCTAGTTCTTCATTCTCTTCTTGGTTTAGCTGCCAGCTGGCCAAACACGGGCAACACCTACGAATTCCAATCTTCTGATTGTTTCAATTCCATTAGCCCTTTTGCATTCTGATGTATGGGGCTCATCGCCTGTGCCTTCTCTCTCTGGTTATCGCATTCCTTTCTTAGAACTAATTCATAAGGGGTTAGTTCAAAGCTCGTTTATGGATAATGTATTTCGTTATCAAAAAAAGAATTAATTAAGCACAAACCTTACTAGATAGGGGGGGGACACGGAAGGAAAATGAAATCTCACTAGAGGGGGTTTTTATCCCATAACGTGGAATTGAAGGCTACGTCGCCTGTCTCTGATTGTCGAGTTGGGAATGGGTCCGGGTTCTCCATCCCAGTGAGAAATAAGCACTGCTTGCTACTTTGAATCAGAAAAGGAACCTTGATTTCACTATTCCCGTGCTTATTTCTTTGTTAGCCAGGTGAAAGGCTCACTCGGCCGGCAAATATGCACTTTCTATCCAAGGGAGGAGGCTCTCTCAAACTCCATGTTCTCAGCTGGCCCGCCCTAGCTGTCTCGTAACCCCCCTCATCTGGTCCAAGAACCCGGCCTTCTATTTGTAAGATAGATTAGTGACCCTGCTTGCTATTATATCACCCCTCGCAAGGATTCCTTAACGCGCTGGTTGAGCTCACTTCCCCTTTCCTTGGATTGGGACGCATACATCGAGAATAGACAGAAAATCAAATCTTTTTTTCATTCCCCGCCGGCTTCATCGGCAAGACAAGACGCACCCGTGGTGGCCGAAGATCCACTCCTGCAGACCAACATGCAGAGGGCATTGCCAAACATGCCATCGCGAGCGGCCCTATGTTGAGTAAGGGGGCAGTACCCCGAACGAAGCAACAGCAACTGGGGGCATAAGCCCAACCCTCCTCGCAACAATGAATCCGTTGGTCAAGAAAAAAGTCAAAGAGGCCAAGGAAAAGGAGGAGGATAACCGCATGATCACCAAACCTTTTCCGGCTTGGATGGATTCCGTGCCGTATACTAAGGGTTCTCTCAGCCAGACTTCCGTTCGACGGAACGGGAGACCCGCACCAGCATCTAGCGCATTTCCTGGTAAGATGTGGGCCGGCAGAATGGGGCACTGTGCCTTAGGCTCTTCGTACAATCATTGGACTCCGTACCTTTACATGGTACGCCCACCTCTCTGAAGAGTCGATCTCGACTTGGGAAGCAAGGGTCTCGGAGTTCAGGAAGCAGTTCAGCAACACACAAAGAAAGAAGGGTTTGAGTGCCCGAACAACTCAAGACCAAGCAAAGGGATAATGAACCTGTCACTACGTTCATTGCAAGGTGGCGAGCCCCTACTTTTGCCTGTCCCCAGAAGTAGGTGCTCGTTCTATTTTGATTTGAATGGGCCGGGTACTCCTCAGAGAGGGGTTTGTGGTAACTCGACTAAGTTCCGGGGCTTCGGCAGCCCGCTCCGGGTGGTAGACATTCTGCCTGGAGTTTCGTTTTATAGTCGGTTAGCGAAAGGAAGGAATAAGGCTCTCTCTTAGCTAATTCGTTCATTAGTTAGCCATCTAGGTGCTACTAATTCAAGTAGACTTCCTTGCCAAATGCCTAGCTGCCTGTGCTTTCTGTTGAATGAAGGTGCGGATGACAACTGTCTGGAGCAGTTAGCGCTGATGATTGAGAAAGCCGTTATCCCACTCCACTGGAACTCAGAAAGATTCTAGTTAGAAAGATCATCAGTCGATTAGCCGCATCTGAGATGAGTAAGAAGTAATCCCTTTTCCTTCTTTCTGAGCCTGCCCTCTTTCATCTATCAGGACGTCAAGTAGCGCACGCATTCCTAAGTGAAAGGTCGGATTCCTTCATTTTTGTCTATCAGATTCGGGAAAGGAAAGAGCGCAGACCACGTTAGAGGGTGAAGGACTTCAATGCGCAGCGAGAGATGGACCGAGATAGGAGCCAGAATGGTCATAGGACAGGCTTACCTCTTGTAGTAAGATATATATGCATGCGGTAGAACTGTTGACAGAGTGGTCCAGCTCCGACCAGGGGTTAGGGCTGAGTAGCGCCTTTCAAGGTCCTATTTCTGCACGAGAGAACAATATGATGTCACGAATAGCGCCCTTATATCAATACCGCTTCTTGCCCCTTGTTTCGGTGATCAACGACCCTGTAACGGCGAGAGGAGGTCCCGCCCAAAGGAATAGTTGCTAACAACTTTGATCGTGTTTGCTCGGTTGTCTATCCGCTTTTGAAATGAAATAATATGTTAGGTCACATAAAAAACACTAGAATATATCGGGGTCCCTTCCTAATCGATAACTTGAGGGTTTGGCTAATGGATCCTTCTATATAAAGATATGTTTTTTGTGCGCGCGCCTTCCCCAGACCTTTTGAATAAGCTACTGCTGCGGGTGCTACGGACTCAACGGACTTGGATGTGGAGGCGGACGTGGACCCGGCTTTTGAATGATCAGATTGCTGGATGTGAAACCTTATCTGCATCTGCAGGGCGGTCTACGAAGACAAATAAATAATACGAATAGTACTTGGGAGGTGGAAGCGGGGAATCGGACTCTGTGCCCCCAATTGAGTCGTATTAGTCTTAAGGTTGGCCACGCTTAAAGATGGGTGCCTCCCCACTGGCTAATAGTGATGAAAGAAACAGTCAAGCTTGCTAGCAACAGTTACCGCTTAGGCCTCATCTCCTTCTGAAGCATATCCACTTTTTTGGATTCCCGATGTAGTGGGCCCCAAAGAGGCAAGATGACTTATGTATGACTGACTGATATATGTTGTTAAATGTAATTGTAATTATTTGTTTCATACTTTTGCACTCTCGCGAGAGGTACCAAGTGCTCGACCGAAGCGAGAGGAAACAAAACAGAGTGGATGAAGGGATAGGCTAAGTGTACTAGCTTGGCAAACCGGAGTTATGTGTCCTTCTCGGGGAGGGAGAACTGAGGGCTAACCTTCCCGATTTCAGTATGACTATCTATCCCATCCCAGGCAAGCAAGATCAGTAAGCTCGAAAAAAGGAGTAAGTGGACTCTCGTAAGCCTTCGGACAATCAATAACTTAGATTGAGTGAACAAAAAAGTTGTGATAGGTAGCGAACCCGTCTCTGTCCCACCAAGCCTTTTCGTCCTTTTCTCAAATGAAGATGGCTTCTTCAAACTTCAAAAGGAAATAAGAGAACAACTCCAATTCCCGGGTAAATGAAATGCTTTAAGGAATTCGAGATGTTAGGCGAGAAAGAGTCTATCGATAGGTTTCGGCGAGAAGAACCGAGAGCTAAGTCTTTCCTAAGGTAATGACCTAACACTCATTCAATTCAAAAATGAGTGGTCGTAGCTCACGATCCAGTCAAGGAAAGGGCTACATCCTCTTTAATGCATTCCTTATTGCTCTATCCATAGATATAAGACAAAGAGGCAATTTGAGGTCTTATGCTTAGAGTGATTAAAGAAAGTAAGACAAGCCAGGGATGAGTCGAAAAAGAAATCTTTATTGGTTCTACCTTCGCCTTTTAATGATACTCTGAATCATAGGCCTATAATGAAATATAGAGTCAACCAACATTTATCGAGTTTGTTTGAAAAGTGGCAGAAAGAAATGCTTCGAGCCTCTTATTTTGATCGAGAGATCCGTGAATCGGGACCCTAATGCATATAGAGACAAATGCTCCAAGGGGAGCTTCCATTTCCAGGAACATTTGGAACATTTTGTTTCTGAGCAGAAGTCAAGTGCAGAAGGTCCATTTTCAAGCGCAGAAGAGCCGTTTTGAAGTAGTCTTGGGTCGATTACATCAATATCAATATTCGATTGATTGGTCTATGTTTATTGATAAAAAAGATTTGACTAAGTCTAAGCCACGTGGTTTCTTTTTGTACACGTTAGTTCGCTCATTTTTGTACAAATCACTTAGTTTCTTTTTGTCCAAGTTACCTGTCTTTTTTTCGAAGTTTCTTTGGTTTTTGTCTAAGCTATTCTCGAAATTCTTCGTAAGTTGCGGGAATCTCCCCATTCATAGGTCCGAGATCCGCATCTATGAATTGAAGGGTCCAACGGATGAACTCTGCAATCAGTTGTTAGAATCAATAGGTCTTCAAATCGTTCATTTGAAAAAATGGAAACCTTTCTTATTGGATGATCATGAGACTTCCCAAAAAGCAAAAATCGTAGGAACAATATCGCCACTGTTGTTCGATAAGATTGAAAAGATTGACCCCTTCCATACTAGACATAATCGCAGGAAATAAATCTTTAGATTTTCTAACACGGATTCCTATTTCTCAATGATATTCGACGATCAAGACAATTGGCTGAATCCCGTGCAAGCATTTCATAGAAGTTCATTGATATCTTCTTTTTCTAAAGCAAACCGACTTCGATTCTTGAATAATCCACATTACTTCTCTTTTTCTTGTAACAAAAGATTCCCTTTTATTGCGGAAAAGGCTCGTATCAAGAATTCTTCTTTTTTGTATGGACAATTCCTGAATATCTTGTTCATTCGCAACACAAAATTTGCTTTGTGCGGCGGTAAAAAAAAACATGCTTTTTTGGAGAGAGTAACTATTTGACCAATCGAGTCAGAGGTATCTAACATATTCATACCTAACGATTTTCCACAAAGTGATGACGAGAGGTATAACTTGTACAGATCTTTCCATTTCCCAATTCGATCCGGTCCATTAGTCTTCGACTCCTTTACTCGATCGCAGACATTTCTGAAACATCTCTAACAGAGGGACAAATGGTCCATTTTGAAAGAACTCATTGTCAACCTCTTTCAGATATTCATTTATCTGATTCAGAAAGGGAGAACTTGCATCAGTATCCCGATTTCAATTCAAACATGGGTTTGATTCACATTCCATGTTCTGAAAAAAAAGGACCGTCCCAAAAGAGGAAAAAACGTAACCCTTGTCTAAATCGAAAGAAATGCGTTGAGAAAGGGCAGATGTTTCGAACTCTTCTCTCAAAGATGTCTCGAACCCTTCTCTCAAAATGGAATATCGCCCAAACATATATGCCGTGGTTCTTCACTTCTACAGGGTGGGTACAAATATTTCACTTTGCTATTTTGATATAATTTCTCAGACCTATTGCTGATACTCAGTCTAGGTATCCGTCCAAAATTTGTATCCCTTTTTTCTGCTATTATGGGTGATATTAGGGATGGTCTTAGGCAGGGGGTCGTTAGGCCTTGGCAAATTCTGAAGGAAAGGTGGTTTCTTCCGCAAAGGAATCGGATAAGGGAGATTTCGAGTACGTGTTTACGCAATCTCCCTCTGTCCGCAGAAATGATTCATTGAAATAATGAGTCACCATTGATATCGACACATCTGAGATCGCTTCATGCTCTGGAGTTCCTCTATTCAGTCCTTTTCCTTCTTCTTGTTGTTGGATATCTCGTTTGTATATATCTTTACCGTCTTTCCAAAGACTATGGCGAGTTAGAGACAGAGCTCAAAAAGGTCAAATCTTTGATGATTCCATCATACACGATTGAGTTGCGAAAACTTCTGGATAGGTATCCTACATCTGAACTGAATTCTTTCGGGCTAAGGTTAAAGAATCTCTTTCTAGTTGCTATGGAAGAATGAAAGGATTCTCTTTCTGTCGGCGGCAATTTGAATATCAATCTCAGCAATCTCATCGATGAGATTGATATCATTGATCTCCTAAGTATCATACCAAATCCCATCGATCGAATCACTTTTTCGATAAATACGAGACATCTAAGTCATACAAGTAAAGAGATCTATTCATTGATAAGAAAAAGATAAAAGGCGTATGGTGCTTGGATTGATGATAAAATAGAATCCTGCCTCTTGACCTCTGTGGTTATTGATGAGAACGACAGAGGCAACCTGCTTCAGTTCTGCAACCTCGCCTTAACGACAGAAAAAAGGATTGATCAAATTCTATTGAGTCTGACCCATAGTGATCATTTACCAAAGAATGACCCTGGTTATCAAATGATTGGATTGAACAACCGGGAGAAGTTTTCTTACGACACTTATTTGACATTCAGAAAAAGGATTTAATGGGTTATGAGTTCAATACATCCTGTTTAGCAGAAAGACGGGTATTCCTTGCTCATTATCAGACAATTTCACAAACCTCGTGTGGGGTTAATGGTTTTCATTTACCATCCCGCGGAAAACCCTTTTCGCTCCGTTTAGCTCTAGCCCGTCCACGAGGTATTTGAGTGATAGGTTCTGTAGGAACTGGACGATCCTATTTGGTCAAATCCCTAGCGAAAAACAAACACCCACTTCCCCCTTATTACCTTAGAGGTGCTGCGGGCGCGCTCTTCCTGGCCATTAATCCAGCATATTGTTGATAACTATAGTGGCAAGTTTGAGTATGTTGATACAGGTCCTATTTTGGATATAGATGGGGAGGGGAGTTATTCTCCTGTTCCCGAGGATGATGAGTTTCGTATTCCTGATATTCGTGACGATGACGAGATTGAGGATCAGGATGAGATGGATACGAGACGTGATCTTGATGGTATTGAATATAGGCATGCTATTGAGGATATGATTGATGCGGAGATTTCTATTGATGCTGAGTGAAATACTCGACCTGAGTCCATTTGCCGCGGCGAACTTGAGGATGATCCGTGGATGGAGATGGGGGTGTTTTGGCTGGAGGACTGGGATCAGTACCTACTTGCTATCTCCCTTCAATTCGAATTTGTAAGAGCAATGACTCCTTGCATATTATGGATTCCAAACATTCATAATATGTATCTGGAGGATAGCGTAACCCTCGGCGGATTACTTCACTCTCTCTCTGGGGATTGTGAAGGACGTTCCACTATAAAAACTCGTTATTGCTTCGACTCATATTCCCCAAAAAGTGTATCCCGCTCTAATAGAATAGCTCCAGATAGATTCAATACATGCATCAAGATACGAAGGCTTCGTAGTACACAACAACGAGAGCGCTTTTTCACTCTTTCATATACTCGGGGATTTCACTTGGAAAAGGACGGAGTACCATACTAATGGATTCGGGTCTATAGCCACAGAGGATCTTGTAGCACTTACCAATGAGGCCCTATCGATTAGTATTACACAGAAGAAATCCATTCTAGACACTAATACAATTCGATTTGCTCTTATCTTAATAGGCAAACTTGGGCTTTGCGCTCGCAAGTAATCCCGGTTCTTACTCATGGGATCCTTTTCTATCAGACAGGAAGGGCTCTTGCACAAAATGTACTTCTAAGTAATGGCCCCATAGATCCTATATCTGTCTATATAAAGAAGAAATCGTGTAACGAAGGTCATTTTGATTTGTACAAAGGGTACTTCGAACTTGGAACGAGCATGAAGAGGTTGACGATACTTCTTTATCTTTTGAGTTGTTCTGCCGGATTGGTCGCTCAAAACCTTTGGTCTCTACTTGAGCCCGATGACAAAAATGAGATAGCTCCTTGGGAACTTGTTGAGAATGATTCGAATCTAGTTCAGGGCCTATTAGAAGTAGAAAGCGCTCTGGTTGGTGGGATCCTCACGGACAGAAAAAGATTGCAGTCGGTTTGATAATGATCGAGTGCCATTGCTTTTTCGGCCCGAACCAAGGAATCCCAACGATATGATGCAAAATGGATCTTCTTCTAGCTTTTCAGAAGGGGTAGAGACGATGGGGTCGGGTCGGCCCATGGATTTTCCTTCCCTTTGCCGCATTTCGCTCAAGGGGTTGAAGGGAGATAGTGCATCAAGCTGTTTGTTCGCAAGGGCCAACTTGATCCTCTTCCCCATTACTTAGAAAAAGTGAGCCACCGGTTCAGGTACAAGATACTATCATTACCGCCTGGACAATTAGACATCCAACCCGTAATCGAAACGACCCAATTGCAAGAGCGGAGCTCTACCAACTGAGCTATATCCTATTTATCTGGGCAAAGGCTAAGGCAGAACTCTTCAACTTCAACATACCTCCCACTCCGCTTTGCGCCTTTGGCTACCTTGAACTAGGAGGCATCTCTTCTCTCTTTTCTTTCACTATCTTTAGCTAAGCTGAAAGTTACCTATTCTTCATAGTAAGAGGAGACCACAGGCCCCAACATCGGGTAAAGTGAAAGTCTTACCCATGATAAGATCTATAGAAAGCCGTATAAAGAAAGGTATTCAGTTGCTACCAAACAATACCAAACAAAGGCGCTTTCGCCACTCTATCTTCTCTCCTGATTACTGTCTAAGTCTAGATCCTAGCTAGCGCATACTTGCATCTGTTATTACAGAGAGAGCTTGATGAACACCACCTCCTGGTTAGTGATTGGGCACACGCTTCCTTTACGGCGTAGAATCGGCTTCTTTTTTTGACGTATCAGAAAGGGCTTCTCTTCTACTTAGAAGTCCATATTTATGCAAGTATCTTCACTTCAATACCCAAAGTGGCCCTATACATTTAATGATAACCGAACCCAAGCAAGGTCAATCTTGTCTACTTCCTTGAATGGGCGGGTTGGAAAGTCTTTATTTGATGTGCCAACGAAGGCCTATCACCAAATCTCCACGGCGAAATCCTTTGTTTGTTGGAAGGCTTGCTGATTCATGATTTACACCTCTCTCCTAAGCTTCAACGCGGTTGACTGCGAGATTAGCACTTTCTTCGTTACTAACAGATATATCTTTTCCGCGCGAGCTAGTTCAACAGTTCATTCTTGTAAGCCCCTTTGTCAGCCACACTAAGACTTCGGGTCATCATGCACTGACACAATAATTATCTGAGGGCCTATGATCATCCAAAAGCAGTACCTGGCATACTCCTAATAATCAAAAGAAAAAGCCGGATTCAACTTCTTGTGTACAAGCAGAGCATCAACAATCCTTTTCGTTTACAATTACAAATGGTATAAACTAATCGAGATGCTTCTACACGTCCATTCTTCTAGGAGAGTAATACCCGTCTTTTTGCCTTACCCGGCCTTCCAATCTTTTCAATCGGTCTAGTCCACGCGTGGACAGAGGAATGAAAAACCTCTAGCCCATTACCTGAAAAGGCGACTACCTATCAATCGTATTGGCCCAATTCCAGATCAATAGAATAGAAGGTATCATATTCACTAAATTCCAAAGGGAATCGCCCGCTTGACTAATAGCCTCTGCCTATTGTCTTATTTTCTACTGATTGCTTGTATCAAGCAGGACGTCCACATGAGAGTTGTACCAAGCAAGTGTTCTCCCTTCACTATCGGACCTGCTTCTTACTTATTTGTTAGCGCTACATCAAAGAAAAAATGAATACATTGGGCTTTCGCCACCTGAAAATGCCCGACAGTAATTCAAGATTATCTGCATTTTAGTAAGTGTATGCAAGAGACGCAGTCTTAGTATTAGGAATAGCGAGTTCTCCCTCGTATCCGCAGAAGTTAATGCAACTGAACCCTTCGCTACTCCTTTTTGTGTGACTGACCAACCTACTTAAGCTCTCGGAGACCTGCTAGGCGAGATTCCGCTTTAGTTGCTGCCAAGGCTTTCAATGATAAGAAAGCAGGGGCGGAAAGAAAGCTTTTTCCTTTTCGCCGGGAGAGCTCTGAAACATTCTCCTTAGAACAAGAAAGGATAGGAAAATGGTGATACAAAAGAATCACCAGTCCCGCCATACAAGACAAATAAAATAAGATAAGGAAACCTCTCCCTTCAGTCGAGCGCGCTTCGCGCCTCTAACAATAAAGAACATGTCCTACAACCAACCGCATACACATACCCTCGATACAAAGCAAGAAAGAAAGCAAACTCAGTCCTCGCCTCGGGTGAGCCAACAAGTCAAGGGACTTCACACACTAAGAAGAGAATCATTATCTGAGAAAGAGCTTCAAAGAGAAGTGTAATAAAATAAGATGAAGGATTTTCCTTTTTTCATACTACGACATTTCCTACGAGACGGATTGAGGACTGACGGAAAAGTGCCGGGCTGTGCTTTGCTTATATTATAGGCATCTTAAAGATATTTTAGATGCCCATGTCTATAGAAGCTTCGGCGTGCCTCTTCCAAGTCATTTGCCCGTGCTACGGCCGGGAATGGGGAGAAGGCATAAGAGAATGTTAAACCTTCTTTTGAGATAGATGTTACGGAGCCCTTTACCAGAGAATCGTTAAGGATAAGGATTAGCCCGGATAATCTCACGTTTAGAGAATCAGATGAGGCATCACCAATAGACGTATCGGAGCAGTCTAACGCTCTATAAAGCCCTGGAGGCTTGTTCCTGAGTTCCAGATCAGATTGATAGTTCAGACCATGAGAAATCCACTCCTTTTGACCCACAAGGGAATGGCCAAGCTGAGTCCACCAATGGGGATCCGCTCGGGAAGATGAAGGAATTAGAGTAAAGAGGTTATTAGGATCCTAGCCTAGCCTTAGCAACGGAAAGGAAAAGAGCTCAACGAAAAGCAAAGATCTCTCGGGCAAGTGCTCTCCAAAGTGGGAAGGACCATTCGGACTCAAGAAGCTTCTACATTTTTCAGCTCAAAGCCTTACAGATCCGATTCTCTTTCTAAGTAAGACGGGGGCACAGCGTTGACGTCCTTGGGTCTACATCTTCTAAAAGAGTTACGGTTAGGCAGCTCAACCGCCTTTATTTGACTGTTTTAAAAGACAAAGGAAAGGCTCGTTTATACTTGGTTATACTTGGCACTACATCGAGCCTAAAGTCTTAGTCTTCTTAACGATTTGAGATCTTCTTTTAGCCGAATCTGAGTTTTTGAACCGTAATGCCAGGCTTCATACATATAGATCTGATATATAGAGAGACTCCGTTACCTAGCTACACTCCTCTTATGCTTTGAGATGCTACCTAGCTGATGGAGCCAACTCGATGAATCGAATCCACATCTTTTCCCATTCTTATAACGAGTACACTACTCCAAAACAATGGTTGATGTCTGGTCTAAGAGCTCCTTTATATTATAGGATAGGTACGAGCTATGGTATGTCCCCTTGAATAAGGTAGAAAGCAACCTCCCGTATCCTAAGACCACCTTTGCTGTGTAAAGCATATTGCAAGTTTGTTTTCCTTCTTGGCTCTGGAATCTATGGCCTTCTTTTTCTTTACTTGAATGTAGTTTGAGTAACCTATCCCGTCTTCAATCAAGGTAAATGTGTTTTTTTTCGTACTACGTACTTTACCCCAGATAGACAGACCTTTGGGGACCTCGTATAGGCGTATATTCTCTTAGAAAGAGAAAGATGTGCGCTTGACACGCTAGATGTTATGTGCTCTCAAGGAGAATATAAGAAGGAACGAAAGCTACTCGACTGAAAGGGAGAGGAACGAAGGACTCGGTAACGGAATAACTATCTCGTAACAACGAAAACAAAAACAAATGGTGCATTTAGGTGATTACCCTATCCTATTGGAATGGAATCTCAACTAGGTCAGGAGGGGCAGCCGGTCAACAGTCTATCTGTTTTGTTTTTTTAGCCTGCCTCTTTTAGATTGAAAGTTCTCCCTAGAACTAGATATAGGAAGCACGGGACTTTATCTTCCATTTCCTCCTTTCACTTGAAAGCCAAAACGTGCTCCTACCGAAGAATGGGCCTGATAGAATCAATCGATTGCATAAGATATGCCAAAACCACTTACTGGTCTTTCCAAACAGCATAAAGATAAAAAAGAAGATTATGGTGTGATGCAGATTTACTTACTTGCATGGCAAATTGAAAAAATGAGTAAATAATGGTTATGACCGAGGGTTTCCAGGTGGATATCAGCAAGCCCAGGCTTTATATCCAGCGAGCGTAGAAGAGGAGTTCTCCTTTAAAACATAAAGAGGAAACTCCATCCCCTTTCGAGAGGACTTTCAATCCTATCCTTCATTTGATTTGCTGAAACAACAACAAGTGACGAAAGCCCGTGAAAAAGGCCCCTTTCCGTGCGTGATCAGAGGATTCGATGTAATCGGCTGGCTATACGCTTTACACATCGTCTTATGTGCTACCTTCGGTCAGGGTTGGTTCCCTTCTGCGGCATCGGAATCAGAGGACAGATTTCTCGTAACATCCGAATCAGGGGCGACTATTGGCTTTATAAATTCCCTTTCAGCCCCGCCAACCTCAAATAGGATAGTTTCGGTCTAGGCAGTTCCAGCAGCTCCTACTCCGGCTCTACTAGCAGCTCCAACTATATCAACGGAACTAAGAGCACCAGCGGCAACAAAAAGGCTTCACCCGCGGATTCACCATCAGCATATCCAGAATCGGATTCTATCCATAAGTAAACCTATCGCCCCAATTCCGACATCGGACTTTCTTTCAAAAGAGAATAGAGTGATTACATCTGTTTAGAAAAGGGCATCGCTAGCACTGAAAGAAGTAGAAGCTACAGGTCTATTAGATATGGGCATAGCTAGGTCTTTCTTCTGTTCCGGTTTTAGTGAACAGCTCGGTGGTATTGGATCACCAGCTTATGGTAAGAAAAGAAGAAAGCAAGCCGTAACCTCCACTCCTTTCTTCGTTTGGTGCTTACTCTTTTGTGTAACTGACTTTTCACTTGCTCGTGTCGGCTAGTGGTAAATCGGCTTCTTAGTAGCAATCTTTTCACTTAACCTCAATCTTCTAACTCACTCTCAGAAAGAGTTTTGAACCGTTTCCATAGAAGACAGAAGCTACAGTAAGACCCCAACCGAAAGTTAGGCAAGTAAGGAAGCGAACCCAGCTCTTGCAGTTAGGGTGCACAGTTATTATTGCGAAGCGAATGTAACGACTGTCAGCGAGCCGAGCCATAGGTTCTTGTTGATGGCAATAGAGAGTAGTCTGCCCTTTATAGTGGTCCTAGCCAGCTGATGTCATAGAATCCCCCTCTCATGGACAAGAGTTCCAAAGAACCAAAAAGGCGTGAAACTCTTACCCTGATAATAGAAAGAAAGCATACTAAGGTCACCAGCAGAGTTTATCAACTTAAACTAACTAATGAAGTGAAGGATGGCTGATAGTCCGACTGGGTTAAGGTGTCAGCGGCTTTCTTTCTATGAGCATGATCTGTTAAATCTCCTTGCTTAAGACTAGATAACAAGTACTTGCTAGTTTAGAGAATCACTATTAGCATGTTGCTGGAGCATCACGCATCAGTATGAGTATGAGTCCTTCCCCCTCCTAGTAGTAAGTCAGTCCGTTTTCTCGGGGAGAAAGCCTTACTCTCCTTTAGTTCGAACGTAGCCCGCAGGAGTCAAGGGCTGGCTGGCTTGTAGGGGCGACTTCCAGAGAGAATTACGGCGAGGAGAGCTTATGGACAAAAAATGAGCATTCTTCACAAGGAATACCGACTTCACCAACCCCGCATAATAGTTTTGTTTTGCCGACCATTGGGCGTAGGGGAAGGATTCGGATAGCCCGTATCGGAGAATGGAGGAGAATCCAGAAATCAATTGGGGTGGAAGGGAATCGAATTCGAGTGGAGAATAGGGGACTCGATAAGTTAGTATTTTCGGTGGGTGGAGGGCTCTCTCCATGAGCGAAGGGCGAGCCTCTAGACCGATCGGGTACGACTGGGATGGGGAAGAAGCGGAACGGGAGATGGGATAGTTCAAAAGCACTGTTCGAAGGGTGGACAGAAGACTATTTCATCAGCTGTGAAAGAATCTGACTCGAGCAATTTCTTTTTCATGCACATCTGAGATGAATTTCGAACTAATGGCACTTTGACTTTTCCAATAGTAAGGAAATCCACACAAGGAAAGGAAAATGTGGCAAACTATTATATACGATGAATGTGCAGCTAGGAGAGCCAAGATTCTTGACTTTCAGACTTCAGCGCTAACGCCCTTTGACAGCTACCGAGGAATGAAATCCAAGCATGAACTCCTACTTACTATACTAGGTGATTGAATTCTTGACTCCCCAATCCCTTTAAGAGGAGGAATGCCAGTACTGATTCTATGCCCGTTAGAGTTAGGAAAGCAAGTGCCATCCGAGAGTCTTCTTCGTCTTCTGCTGGAACTCTTTTCTCTAAAAGTAGTCAAGTGAGCCGAGGTGAGGTATGAAGGTGGAGACTCCCGAACTTTGATGATAATCTCGTCGTATTGTTAGCAGTGAGACATCCAAGTTTGACCCATACATCCTTTTCTAGCCGGAGATTGACGGAAATCAAAAGATTTGGACCTTCCAATCAATCTTTTCCTTGCTGTCTTTACTTAAACTCAGAATCCTTGTTGAGTGTGATCGGCATTGGTCAGCTAATGGTGTCTCTAGGGTCAGTCAGTGGAAAGAAGGAGTTGGGATTGGATTGAGACGAGAAGGGCCCCCTCTTAGTACGGAGCCCGAGTTTCGGGGAATGGGTGAGTTATGAATAAATAAATGGAAGAACTAGAAAGATTGAACCCTACCATTCCTCAATAAAGGGATCTCCTCATGAAATGAATGGAGAATGAGAGTGAGAGATAGATGGAATAACTCCCTTATGGGAAGAGAGTTCACAAATGCAACATCTCAATTCTTATGAACTGAAACTGTATGAGTTCACAGCTTTACGAAAGCAATATTAAGGGTAAGGGTAGTTCCGTTACCTTACTACTCGAGTA